GGTTCAAATCCAGCTCGGCCCAATAATTCGCTGTCTGCATAACCTTTTATGTTTAGCATATCATTAATGACAGAGAAGGGTAAGAAAAAAGTAAAATTTCAGGGGATATTGATATTTCGACTTCACTTTTTTCTTTATTTCTTGTGTCTAGTTACTTTTGAGTTTCCATAAAAAATGCCGATCTTGATCTTGCTAAGGATCCCGATATGGATCCTTTAAATATAAACTTTAATGAACAGAGGCGAGAAAATAATCTTTTTTTTTTTTACAAAAAAAATGGATTATCAATCGATTTGATAAGAATGCAAGGATTACCTGTAATCCGTCTTGCTATCACTAAAGTGATATCCATATAGATATCAATATATCACTTGTGACTTTCTTTGTTACAAAACAATAATTTGAATCTAAAACTGAAATGATTAAAATGAAATCATAAGAAGGAATATGTAAGCTACCCACTTGATTTCCATGGGATTGTAGTTCAATTGGTTAGAGCACCGCCCTGTCAAGGCGGAAGCTGCGGGTTCGAGCCCCGTCAGTCCCGGCGGATTCAATAAAAAAAAAGACATCAACTCCCCTTTGAGTTTCTGGGCAAGGGGATCAAAACGGTTTCATTTATCTTTTTGTTTTATTTTTCTTTTTTTATCAAGCAAAAGAAAGGGGTTTTTCCTTTGTTTTAACTAGCACCAATTGATGATAGAGAGACATATGTAAATTAATTATTCAGAGCATTCAACACTTCAAGAAAGAGATACTGTATGTGGTTTCCACTTTTTGTCAACAGATCTCCCATTAATTCGTGTAGGAAAATGGAATAAGATAGCGTATAATACATTTGCCAAGAGTACCTATATATACTTTTCTTTCTATGAAGTCAAGGAATTTAAAATAGTTCGAATCCAACCAAGGAAAGAGGATATTTAAAAAATAAAGATAAAATGAGTCTTCCCTAATGAATATGCTCTTTTAAAAGATTAGAGTCGAAGAAAAAACTCGTAAGAAAATTTAACTAGTTCATTTTTTGGAATATTTTCGTTTTTTTTTTACTGGGACTCGTTTTTGTCACATTCCCTTTCTTTGTTTTCCAAAAAGAGGATAGACCCTTAAAAAAATTTTGAAATTTCAAAGTGAACTTCGTACTTGTTTTCTCTATTTTATTTCTATTGTTTATTCAAGGTTCTTTAGAAACTCTTTTTGTAAACAATCGAAGTAGAAAAGGTTTTTTTATGATACTTCATCAGATGATTGTACAAAGAAAGTCAAGTACTAGGTTGTATAAAAGAAAGCGGGGAAAAATAATCATAAATAAATATTTTTTGATTGAATCAAGAATCTCATTATGTATTCGGTGTGGATAAAAGATCTTCCTATGTTATACTATAACATTCTTGACGATGAATCGATTTTATAGCTCCGATATTGTTATTCATGATATTTCTTTCATTCGATATCATCGAAATCTAATTCATCTGAGTGAGTTTACAAGCGAACGATTTCTCATCTCTATGGGATTAAATCCCGAGATATTCAAAAAAAAATAATAATAAACGATTAAATTATGGAAGTAAATATTCTTGCATTTATTGCTACTGCACTCTTCATTCTCGTTCCTACTGCTTTTTTGCTTATAATTTACGTAAAAACGGTTAGTCAAAATGATTGATTTGAATACAATTTTACTATCAATGAAAAAAAAAAAAGGATTTAAATTTCTCGTCTTAAATGAAAGGAATGCCTTAGACTCAGTAGTATCCTAAGGGGCCCGCTAGTATGGTAGAAAGAGATCTCTTTCTATCATACTAGCCATTATGGTTATTGTAATTGTAATGTATAAAGATACAAGTGAAATATCTTAATATAAAGATATAAAGGAATCCACCTATATCTCTATTTTTCTTTAGAAACGTCAATATAAATGAAATATAATATGAAATGGATGTACATACTTTCTCAATTTCATTTGTTTGTTTGATCCATTTAATACAGATAATCCCAATTCGATGGAAACTTCGTCAAATTTCGAAAGGGGGTTACCCCATGAATGGTTAACCGTGTAAACCCTGATATAAAAATAGCAAAGGAGTCAATAAAACCTAAATACAAAAAAAATTGCCGAACGGTCTAGAAAACTAAAACAATTGATACAGGTTGATAGAGTTTGATTATTACCGCAATTAAGAGTACTTCTAGAGTCCACTTCTTCCCCACACTACGAGAGAGAGGGAAAATGTAAAAACTACCATTAAAGCAGCCCATGCGAGACTTACTATATCCATGTGAATTCTGTCCCCTATTTCTATGAAGAAACTATTCCATTATTGTTCACTAATAATAGTGAAATCACTGGTGCAGAGTCAAAAAAGGGAGAGGTATTTGGTCACCATTGATGAACTACTCCAAAAAATCCACTTATTTTATAATGAGTTATTCTTAAATTATAGAATTTCTAGTAGAATCAACAAGATGTAAACACAAGCAAACGGACACTTTTCGAAGTATCCAAGGAATCTGACTCACATCTAGAAAGAATAATACTTTTTCTTTCTTTTTTCATTTTTTTATTTTTGGAAGTAAAATGAAAGGCAATTCTTCATCTAATCTAATATTGATTGAATGTCTGCGCATTCCGAAACTTTCATGTATCTAAAGTATCTCGGGTCCTTTCCAAAACTATTAATTTAATTCCCTCTCTGGCTATCCAATCTAATTGAAGACTCAGTAAGTGGAACTAATTTAGTAGTGTGGCAAGTAAAGATTTACGTATTTCCCTCCACTACTTTAAGTTTTCGTTGAATCTGATAGGCAAAACTTTAGGTTAGAGATATAGAACCTCGGGAGCCAGGGGCTTAGAATAACAAAAAGAAAGTATCAAGAGTCTTTTCCTACGTTTGTTATAATAGGGGATTTCAAGTCTGTTGTTGAGGCGGCACCCGGATTTGAACTGGGGAAAAAGGATTTGCAGTCCCCCGCCTTACCACTCGGCCATGCCGCCAAAACGATAGAAACTAGATTCAAATTTTCTCTTTTTTTTTTCAACTCCGAAAAAAATATATAGATTTTCAGTCACAAAACATAGAATCCAGTACAAACCGGAACCATTAACTATTGACTGTAAATTCATGACCCTTTTTTAATTAAAATTAAAATCTAAAGTTTTTATTAGAAATGGATTTCTAACTAATCCATATTGAGTTTTTTCAATTAAAAAGAAATCTTCTTCTATTTCAATTATAACAGTAATGATGAGTATATGTAAACCCCAGAATCAGAACATACGTTACGTTGTGTTATAGAGCTATAGCTCTATAATGGGGTATTTTATCTCTTTAGGGATGCTTTTGAGGAGTAATTCTGAATAAATTTTTATATTTCAATTTTTCATTGAATACATTGAAGAGAAAATTTAATTTTTGATAGAGCACAGCATGCGCTGTCCCAAATAGAACTGTACCAGAATAAAAGAAGAAAAAGAGACATATATATCTGTGCATTCTTTTTTATTTTAATAATAAAAAAAATTTATAAATAAAAAAAAGTTTTCTATTTATTATATGTTTATCTGCTCGAATAGATCCAATCATGAATACATTTTTTTATGGTATGCAATCGAATTTGAATATGTAATATCATAGGTGAAAATGAAATTACTTTTTTTCTAGTCTTTACAAAACTCCATAAGTTCCAGTGGTATTTCTCAATTCTGTTCCATTTGGATCTCTTTCTTATAAAAAATTCCAATTGAATCTAGTCTCCGTTCATACGTCTTTCATACATTCCATATATCTTGGAGTTGGATAAAATTTCATGTGATTCAGTAAACAGAATAGAAATTCCATTATTGCTAGATCGAATTCTATGGATATGATTCGGTGAAGAATGAGAGATGGGATTTTTTCAATAAACGGATAAATGGGAAATTCAAAAAAGATGCTCGGGGATGGAAAAGAGGGAACATCAACAATACCCGGATTTAATCAGATACAATTTGAAGGGTTTTATCGGTTTATTGATCAGGGTTTAATAGAAGAACTTTCTAAGTTTCCAAAAATTGAAGATATAGATCACGAAATTGAATTTCAATTATTTGTGGAAACATATCAATTGGTAGAACCTCTGATAAAAGAACGAGATGCTGTCTATGAATCACTTACATATTCTTCTGAATTATATGTATCCGCGGGATTAATTTGGAAAACCAGTAGGAATATGCAAGAACAAAGAATTTTTATTGGAAACATTCCTTTAATGAATTCCCTTGGAACTTCTATAGTAAACGGAATATACAGAATTGTGATCAATCAAATATTGCAAAGTCCTGGTATCTATTACCAGTCAGAATTGGATCATAACGGGATTTCGGTCTATACCGGCACCATAATATCAGATTGGGGAGGCAGGTTAGAATTAGAGATTGATAAAAAAGCAAGAATATGGGCTCGTGTGAGTAGGAAACAGAAAATATCTATTCTAGTTCTATCATCAGCTATGGGTTCGAATCTAAGAGAAATTCTAGAGAATGTTTGCTACCCTGAAATTTTCTTATCTTTCTTGACCGATAAGGAGAAAAAAAAAATTGGGTCAAAAGAAAATGCTATTTTGGAGTTTTATCAACAATTTTCTTGTGTAGGTGGAGATCCAATATTTTCTGAATCCTTATGTAAGGAATTACAAAAAAAATTCTTTCACCAAAGGTGTGAATTAGGAAGGATTGGTCGCCGAAATATTAATTGGAGACTGAATCTTAATATACCTCAGAACAATATATTTTTGTTACCACGAGATATATTAGCAGCTGCCGATCATTTGATTGGGATGAAATTTGGAATGGGTACACTTGATGATATGAATCATTTGAAAAATAAACGGATTCGCTCTGTAGCGGATCTTTTACAAGACCAGCTCGGGTTGGCTCTGGCTCGTTTAGAAAATGTAGTTAAGGGAACTATATCCGGAGCAATTAGGCATAAATTGATACCTACTCCTCAGAATTTGGTAAC